ATGTAAATATTATAATAATTTTAATAATGTAAATAAAGGTCAAAAAATGCTACTCGAGGTTTTCTGTTTACGGGGGGGTTTACAGAAGTATTAGCCATGTTAGTAGTTTAGGGGGGGTAGGGGGGGTTTACGCAGATAAACGAAGGGGGCACTCTCAGGAAGAAGGGGGTCAGCAAGGATATACAGTTGAGTATTATGTATAACAAGCAATAGTTATGTTCTGCCTTATTCTAGTTTGTTACTTACACTGTGAAATGGGGGTGAATGGAAAAGGAAAAAAGGAAACCCCTTACCCCTGTGGAGTGGACGCTCGGCTTGCTGGGTAACGAGGAGTTAGTATTACCAACATTAACTTATGCAAGCGTCGATGAAAGTTAGGGGGTAAGATCAATTAGTGGACCTGAAGTAGGAACCAGATGCCAGGAATAGTGCAGTTAGTGTTACCCCCGCATTGAATTGTCCCTCACCTTCAATAACCGTTGGCATTAAGATATGAGCTTGTTGGTGGGCTCTTACTGCTCATAATTTTTGACTTCTAAGAGATGGGGATCTTGCCGAATTATTTGCCCTACATTTTTAGTTGATTAATAGATTTGTATCAACCACCTTTAGGCAGTCATTACTTAGAGTAGGGGTTTATGTAACCCTTAGTTTAATGTACTTGCTTTATGTACTAATTCTATATATGCTGTAATTACATAGTGTGGTTTAATGTAGGCATTAATGGTTAATATCATGATATGTTGATAATACATATATGTCAAGGAATAGTTTAATTTAGAATCCTAGCTTTGGGAGTCAGGGGTAGGAGTTAGAATCTCCTTTCTTTGAGCAGTAGGGAGGATTTTAACCTCCGGCGTCCGGTTTACAAGACCGGCGCTCTGAAACTGAGCTACTAGTGCAGTGTCATTGAAGGACTTTATTTTCTATTCAGCCTGCCAGGGGGGCAAGGACTAAGAAGAGGAAAAAATACAAGAAAGATGCAACTTGTCCAATGGTAATGAAGGGTTGTTCAACAGGTATGCCTCCAATTCAGGTAAGGATAATAACATCTGCAACGAGGGTTCAGAATAGGAATTGTGTTAGAGGTCGGAACGTTAGGCTTCGTTGTTTTGATGTGTGGAGGATTGGGACAACTATCAGTACCAAAATGGAGGATAGTAGGGCTAGGACCCCTCCGAGTTTGTTGGGAATTGAGCGTAGAATGGCATATGCAAATAAGAAATATCATTCAGGCTTGATGTGTGGGGGAGTTACTAAGGGGTTGGCAGGTGTGAAGTTGTCGGGGTCTCCTAGGAGGTTAGGGGAAAACAGTGCTAATGAGGCGAGAGCAATTAGAAGTGCTGTAAATCCTAGTAGGTCTTTGTAAGAGAAGTATGGGTGGAATGAGATTTTGTCGGCATCTGAGTTGAGGCCCAGGGGGTTGTTAGATCCGGTTTCGTGGAGGAAAATTAGATGGATGAAGGTTGCGGCTGCAATAACAAAGGGGAAGAGGAAGTGGAAGGCAAAGAATCGGGTGAGGGTGGCGTTGTCTACTGAGAAGCCCCCTCAGATTCACTGGACGAGGGTGTTACCTACATAGGGGACGGCGGAAAGAAGGTTGGTGATGACGGTTGCCCCTCAAAAAGATATTTGTCCTCAGGGGAGGACGTATCCTACGAAGGCAGTCATCATTACTAAAAGGAGGAGAATTACACCTACATTTCAGGTTTCTTTGTAAAGGTATGGGCCGTAATAGAGGCCTCGGGCGATATGCATGTAGATGCAGATGAAGAAGAAGGAGGCACCGTTGGCATGAATATTTCGGATAAGTCATCCGTAATTTACATCTCGGCAAATGTGTGCTACGGATGAGAAGGCTGTTGCGATGTCTGAGGTGTAGTGCATGGCTAGAAATAATCCTGTAAGGATTTGGGTAATCAAGCAGAGACCGAGGAGGGAGCCGAAGTTTCATCAGACCGAAATGTTAGAGGGAGCAGGGAGATCGACGAGTGCGTCGTTTGCGATTTTTAGGAGGGGGTGGGTTTTTCGTAGGCTTGTCATTAAGGTTTCTGTAGTTAAATAACAACGGTGGTTTTTCAAGCCATTATTTTTGGTTAGAGTCCTGGCGAGAACCATGTCATTCGTAGTTTGTATATTTCTTATTGGATTAGTAGTTGGGTTAGTTGCAGTTGCTTCAAATCCCTCTCCATATTTTGCGGCTTTAGGTTTGGTAGTTGTTTCTGGGATGGGGTGCGGGATCTTAGTAAGTTCAGGGGGCCCTTTTTTGTCGCTAGTTTTATTTCTTATTTACTTGGGGGGAATATTAGTTGTGTTTGCTTATTCAGCAGCCCTTGCGGCCGAGCCTTATCCTGAGGGATGATTTAGTGGTCCGGTTGTTATATATATGGTTGTGTACTTGGTGATTGTAACACTAATAAGTGTTCCTTTCTGAGGGGAGTGGTTTGAGGTGTCTTGAGTACCAGTCGACGAAGCTGGGGAGTTTCTTGTACTTCGTGGGGATATTGGGGGTGTAGCTTTAATATATTCTTTAGGGGGCGGAATACTAGTGCTTACTGCATGAATGCTGTTGCTAACGTTGTTTGTTGTGTTGGAACTAACGCGGGGAATAGGGCGGGGCACGGTACGTGCAGTTTAGCGGAACCCTATGATAATTGCTAGCATAAGGGTTAATATAAATATTCCGAGGTGGGTTGTTAGTAAGCCGCGTTGGAGGTTGCTTGCTGTAGAGATCAGGGGTTTGTTTGAGTTGGAGACGGCTTTTGGGCCGACTTTTTCTAGTCAGGTTTGGTCTACTATTTGGCTTGCAAGTTTTTGGCCTATTACAAGGCTTATTTTGGGGACGGCTCGGTGGATTAATGTGGGGAAGTATCCAAGCATATTCGAGAATCGGTGTGAGGATAAATAGGGGGACGGTTTCATTTGTTTAGATGATAGGTGTGCTAGCTCTAGGGCAATAAAGAATCCCAAGAGGGTGACGGCAATTGCTCCTATTTTTAGGGAGAAGGACATAGTTAGAACTGGGACTTTGCTAGGGAGAATATAAGAAGACAGGAGAAGTCCGGCCGAAATGCTTCCTCAAGCAAGTCATGTGAGGGCGTTAGTGAGGTGGGGGTTGTTTTCGTTGATTGGTGAGATGGGGGAAAACCGTGGGCGACCCATAACGACATAATAAACAATTCGTATGCTGTATACAGCGGTGAAGGAGGTGGCAATGAGGGTCAGGGCAAGGGCTCAGGCGTTTAGGTGGGATGTGTTTAGGGACTCAATAATTGCATCCTTTGAGAAAAATCCTGCAAGGAAGGGAGTGCCAGTTAATGCAAGGCTGCCTAGTGTTAGACAGCTGGAAGTAATTGGAGCAAGTCGGTATAGTCCTCCCATTTTTCGGATGTCTTGTTCATTGTTAAAGCAATGAATAACAGAGCCGGAGCACATAAAGAGTATTGCTTTAAAGAAGGCATGTGTGCAGATATGGAGGAAGGCAAGGTGGGGTTGATTTAGTCCAATTGTTACCATCATAAGGCCCAGTTGGCTTGAGGTGGAGAAGGCAATAATTTTTTTAAGGTCGTTCTGGGTCAAAGCGCAGGTGGCTGTAAATAGTGTAGTTAGGGCACCTAATAAAAGGCAGATGGTTGAGGCGATAGGGGAGTTTTCAATGAGGGGGCTAAAGCGGATTAGCAGAAAAATGCCAGCAACTACCATTGTGCTTGAATGAAGTAGTGATGAAACAGGGGTTGGGCCTTCCATAGCGGCTGGAAGTCAGGGGTGGAGTCCAAATTGTGCTGATTTTCCAGTGGCTGCAATAATGAGGGCAATTAGTAGGGGTTCTGCTGGTTTGTCTTTCGCAAGTTCAATAATTTCGTGGATTTGTCATGAGTTTACGGAAGAGAGTGATCAGGCTAGGGCAAATAGTAGGCCAATATCTCCAACTCGATTGTATGCGACTGCTTGCAGGGCTGCTGTATTTGCATCCGCTCGGGAATATCATCATCCAATGAGGAGGAAAGACATTATACCAACGCCCTCTCAGCCAATAAATAGTTGGTAGAGGTTGTTTGATGTAACTAGGACAATTATAGCCAGGAGGAAAATAAGGAGGTATAAGAAGAAGCGAGCGATATCGCGGTCTCCTTCTATGTACCACAGGGTGAATTCGAGAATGGCTCAGGTTACAAATAGGGCAACTGGGATAAATACAAGTGCATAGAAGTCAAATATAAAGCTTAGGGTTATGTGGAAAGAGTCTGTATTAATTCAATCGAAGGAGGTAGCGACGGCTTCGGGATTAACAAAGAGGAAGTGGAAGAGAGGGGCTAAGCTGACAAAAAAAGCTAGTATAACGCCCTTTTTGATATATGTGGCTGCTCCCATGGAAGGAGCTGGGCCGTGGGTATAGTAATTAGCCACAGGAATAATCAATAGTGCGTAAACTACCAGGGTTGACGTAACAAGCATTAAGGGCGACTCGTGCATAGCTGCTACTTGGATTTGCACCAAGAGTTTTTGGTTCCTAAGACCAACGGATGAGCTGTTATCCTTTAGGAGCATAAGGCCGAGAAGAGCCCAGGATTCCAACCTGGGGCACAGAGGTTAGCAACCTCGGTTGCAGGCAGGCCTCTCTCGGTGGGCAAGAGGGGTTTAACCACTATTTCTAGAATCACAATCTAGCGTTTTAGTTAAACTATGCCTACATCTGAATCATCCTCATACTAGTTCAGGCTTTAATGCGAGGAGAAGGAGGGGTAGTAGGTGTAGGGCTATTAGTACGTGTTCTCGGAGGAATGATGCGGGGACGGCCATGATGTGTGGGGGAAGGGGGCCTCGTTGGGATATGAGGAATATGTAAAGGGAGTATGCGGCAGTAATAAGGGTCCCAGCTCCGGTAAGGATAATTGTTCATCAGGACCAGGTAAATAGGCTCATAATGACGGTGAGTTCTGCTACCAGGTTAGGGAGTGGGGGCAGGGCAAGGTTAGCTAGGGAGGCGATTAGTCATCATATTGCTATTACAGGTAGGGCTATTTGAAGGCCTCGGGCTAAGACCATTGTTCGAGTATGTGTTCGTTCATAGTTGGTATTGGCAAGACAGAAAAGGGCGGAGGAAGTCAGGCCGTGGGCAATTATCAGTACTAGGGCTCCGCTGAACCCAGCAGGAGTTTGGGTTAAGGCGCCTGCAATGACAAGGCCTATGTGGCCAACAGAAGAGTAAGCAATGAGGGATTTTAAGTCTGTTTGTCGTAGACAGATGGCACCTGTTATTACAACCCCCCACAAGGCTAAAATGATGAAGGGATAAGCTAGTTCTTTTGTTATTGGTCCGAGGATAGCAAGAATTCGCAAGATCCCGTATCCTCCAAGTTTTAGCAGTACTGCGGCAAGGATTATTGAGCCTGCAACTGGGGCTTCGACGTGTGCCTTGGGTAGTCAAAGGTGGATTCCGTATAGTGGCATTTTAACTAGGAAAGCAAGAAGGCAGGCCACTCATCAGAAGCTATCTGCTCAGGAGGTGTGTGTTAGGGGCTGGGTATACTGAAGAGTAAGTATTGAGAGAGATCCGGCACTTTTTTGGAAAAGGAGGAGAGCAACCAGCAAAGGAAGGGAGCCTGCTAGGGTATAAAATAGGAAGTATGTGCCTGCGTTCAGTCGCTCCGCTTGGTTTCCCCATCGTGTAATTAGGAAAAGGGTAGGAATGAGGGTGGCCTCAAACATGACGTAAAACATGATTACTTCTGTTGCGCTGAAGGCAAGAATAAGAAAACATTGAAGGACAATTATAAGTGTAATATAAAGGCGTTGTCGGATAATTGGCTCAGCGGACAAATGATACTGGCTTGCAATAATCATGAGGGGCAAGAGTCAGCATGAGAGGACCAAAAGAGGGCTTGAGAGGGGGTCGGTTCCCATATAGGGGGATAGACAGTATCAGCCTGTGTCTCAGAGGTTTTTTAATAAGACGAGGCTGGCAGCGGCGACTAGAAGGCTGTAGCCTGTTGAGCACAGTCAGAATGATTTCTCTCGGGTGACCCAGGCTAGGGGGATAAGCATAATGGTTGGAACAAGAATTTTTAACATTGTAGGAGGTTGAGGTTTTGGAGTCGGTCCGTCCCGTGGGTTCGAGCAGTTGCTACTAGAAGGGCTAGTCCTGCGCCTGCTTCGCAAGCTGAAAAGGCTAGAAGTAATATTGGGGCGGATGAGAAGTTTGGAGAACTTAGTTGGAGGGTTCATAAGGATAGTGCAATAAATAAGGAAAGTATTATCCCTTCTAGGCATAGTAATGCTGATAAGAGGTGTGTGCGGTGAAATGTTAGCCCGGTCAAGCCGAGGGTGAAGGCTGCTGAGAAAGCGAATTGGAAGGGGGTCATTAGACAATTGCGGATTCGAACCGCAAGCTTTTGAGCCGAAATCAAATGTTTTTATTAAACTAAGCGTCTATTCAGCTCATTCTAGTCCTCCCTGGATTCATTCGTAGATGAGGCCAATAGTTAGGAGAACAAGAACCATAGCGGCCCAGAAGAAGGTTGTTAGGGGGGAGGCTAGCTGGTCCCCTCATGGGAGGGGAAGAAGGAGGGCAATTTCAAGATCAAATAGTAAAAATAGGATTGCTACTAAGAAAAACCGCAGGGAGAAAGGAAGTCGGGCGGACCCTAGAGGGTCAAATCCGCATTCATAGGGGGAAAGTTTTTCATAGTCTGGGGTTATTTGGGGGAGCCAGAAGGAGACGATAGCGAGGATTAGGGCAAGGAGAACAGCGATGGAGATGCAGATTGTGATTAGGCTGGTCATATACCTTTCCTTGGACTTGAACCAAGACTCAATGGGTGGAAGCCACTCGTACTAACGTTGGTACTAGAAAGGCTAGGATCCTCATCAGTAGATGGAGATATAAAGGAACAGTCAGACTACATCTACAAAGTGTCAGTATCACGCAGCTGCTTCGAACCCGAAGTGATGGGTGGATGTGAAATGGTATTGAATTTGACGTACAAGACAGACAGCCAGGAAAGTTGACCCAATGATTACGTGGAGTCCATGGAAGCCTGTTGCTACAAAGAAAGTTGAGCCGTATACCCCATCTGCAATTGTGAACGGGGCTTCATAGTATTCTAGTCCTTGGAGGAATGTGAAGTAAAATCCTAAAATGATTGTAAGGAAAAGGGATTGGATTGCTTGCTTCCGTTTACCCTCCATAATACTATGGTGGGCTCAGGTTACGGTAACCCCAGAGGCAAGAAGAACGGCGGTGTTAAGAAGGGGAACCTCAAAAGGGTCAAGGGTTGTGATGCCTGTTGGGGGCCAGCAGCCGCCGAGTTCGGGAGTAGGGGCTAAACTAGAGTGGTAGAAGGCTCAGAAGAACCCTAGAAAGAAGAAGACTTCAGAAGTGATGAAGAGGATTATACCATATCGGAGCCCTTTTTGGACGGGAGGGGTGTGGTGGCCTTGAAATGTTCCTTCTCGGACGATGTCTCGTCATCACTGGTACATTGTTAGCAGGAGTAAAATAGTTCCTAAGGATATAAGAATGACGGAGTTGAAGTGGAATCAGATTGCGAGACCAGATGTCATCAGCAGGGCAGCGACTGCGCCTGTGAGTGGTCAAGGGCTGGGGTCAACTATGTGGTATGCGTGTGCTTGGTGGGCCATTAGACGTTTTCTTGGAGGTATAGGCTGAGGAGGAGCACAAATACGTAGGCTTGAATTATGGCTACGGCCACTTCTAACAGGGTTAGAAGGAATAGTAGTGTTCCTGTGAGGATTGCAACGGTTGGTATTAAAGGTATGAGGACGAAGGCAGCGGTGGCAATTAGTTGAATAAGGAGGTGGCCGGCTGTGAGGTTAGCTGTTAGTCGTACGCCTAACGCAAGAGGACGGATGAAAAGGCTAATTGTTTCGATAATAATTAGCACGGGGATTAGTGGGGTGGGAGTACCTTCTGGAAGGAGGTGTCCGAGGGCAATAGTTGGCTGGTTTCGGAGGCCGATGAGTACTGTTGCCAGTCAGAGTGGTACTGCAAGGCCTATGTTGAGGGATAGCTGTGTTGTGGGGGTGAAGGTATATGGGAGAAGGCCAAGCATGTTAAGGGAAATAAGAAATAGTATTAAAGAGGTCAATAAGATGGCTCATTTATGGCCTCCTAAGCTCAGGGGTAGAAGAAGTTGTTGTGTAAACCGGTTAATGAATCAGCTTTGTAGGGCGAGTAAGCGGTTATTTAACCATCGGGATGTGGGGGTGGGGAAAAGGATTCACGGAAGGGTTAATGCAAGGGCAATCAGGGGAATGCCCAGGAAAACGGGGCTCATAAACTGGTCAAAAAAGCTTAGTGTCATGGTCAGTTTCAAGAGTCTGTTTTGGGTTTTTCCGCGCTTTGAGGTGTGGGTTCGTATGGGAAAGTGTGGGCTATAACTTTTGGTGGGATAACAATTAAAAAGATTATTCAGGAGAAGATAAGAATAGTAAATCAGGGAGCGGGGTTGAGCTGAGGCATAATGATCGCTAGGGGTGGTTGGGAGTTACCAGTCTTTAGCTTAAAAGGCTAACGCTATACCCTGTTTAGCTTCTTAGCGAGGCGTCTTCAAGTATTAGGGATGATCAGCTTTCAAAGTATCCTAGAGGAACTGCTTCAACTACGATGGGCATAAAGCTGTGGTTTGCTCCGCAGATTTCAGAACATTGTCCGTAGTAAACACCTGGACGGGAGGAGATGAAGGCTGTTTGATTTAGGCGGCCGGGAATTGCGTCTATTTTTACACCTAGGGCGGGGACTGCTCAAGAGTGTAGTACGTCTTCGGCGGAGACTAGTATACGAATGGGGGATTCCACTGGAACTACCATGCGGTGGTCTGCCTCTAGAAGGCGAAATTGACCAGGGGCTAAGTCTTGTGTAGGGATCATATAGGAGTCGAAGCCAAGGGCTTCGTAGTCTGTGTATTCGTAGCTTCAGTATCATTGGTGGCCCATTGCTTTAATAGTGAGATGGGGATCATTAATTTCGTCTATAAGATAAAGGATTCGTAGGGAAGGGAGTGCAATGAGGATAAGAATAACTGCTGGTAGAATCGTTCAAATGACTTCGATTTCCTGGGAGTCTAAAATATACTTGTTTGTTAATTTCGTGGATACCATGGCGACAATAATGTAAAGGACTAAAGTGCTAATTAGGAGTACAATTATTAGGGCGTGGTCGTGGAAGTGTAAAAGTTCCTCTATAACAGGTGAAGCTGCGTCTTGGAAGCCTAGTTGTGATGGATGTGCCATTGGGGTTAAGATGCGCGGGAATCAAACCCACAATTTAGCCTTGACAAGGCCATGTAATAATCTGTTTTACTAGCATCTTATTAAGAAAGTGGCAGAGCGGTTATGTGGCTGGCTTGAAACCAGTTGATGGGGGTTCGACTCCTCCCTTTCTCGTTATTTTTTTTGCACTTGAACAAATGCAGGCTCCTCAAATGTGTGGTAAGGAGGGGGGCAGCCGTGTAGTCATTCGATGTTTGTCATAGTAAGGTCTACCGTGAGGACTTCACGTTTTGCAGCGAATGCTTCTCAGAGGATAAATAAGAACATAATTACAGCCACTAGGGAAATAAGAGACCCGATTGAAGAAACTGTGTTTCAGAGTGTATAGGCATCTGGGTAGTCTGAGTACCGTCGAGGTATTCCGGCAAGCCCAAGGAAATGTTGGGGGAAGAAAGTTAGGTTTACGCCTACAAATATTACTCCGAAGTGGATTTTTGTTCAGGTTGAATGAAGAGTATAGCCCGTGAATAGTGGGAATCAGTGTACAAACGCTGCAACAATTGCAAATACGGCCCCCATGGAAAGGACGTAGTGGAAGTGGGCTACTACATAGTATGTGTCGTGTAGGACGATGTCTAGGGATGAATTAGCCAGGACAATCCCAGTTAGACCACCAACAGTAAAGAGGAAAATAAATCCAAGGGCTCAAAGTAGGGGCGTTTCTCATTTAATTGACCCTCCGTGAAGAGTGGCTAGTCAGCTAAATACTTTTACCCCCGTAGGAATTGCGATGATTATTGTGGCAGATGTAAAGTAGGCTCGTGTGTCAACGTCTATACCAACTGTAAACATGTGGTGGGCTCAAACAATAAATCCTAGTAGGCCGATTGCCATCATAGCTCAGACCATGCCCATATAGCCGAAGGGCTCTTTTTTCCCGGCATAATAAGCGACAATATGAGAAATCATCCCAAAGCCGGGTAAAATTAAAATGTAGACTTCTGGGTGCCCAAAGAATCAGAATAGATGTTGGTACAGAATTGGGTCTCCTCCTCCTGCAGGATCGAAGAATGTTGTGTTGAGGTTTCGGTCTGTAAGGAGCATAGTAATACCCGCAGCAAGGACAGGCAGTGAGAGAAGGAGCAGTACTGCTGTAATTAGGACAGCTCAAACAAATAGAGGGGTCTGGTATTGTGAAATTGCTGGGGGTTTTATGTTGACAATTGTTGTAATAAAATTAATTGCACCTAAAATAGATGAAATACCGGCTAAGTGTAGTGAAAAGATAGTAAGGTCTACAGATGCGCCGGCGTGGGCCAGGTTCCCGGCTAGGGGAGGGTACACTGTTCAGCCGGTGCCAGCTCCTGCTTCAACGCCTGAGGAGGCAAGGAGGAGTAGGAAGGAAGGGGGTAAAAGTCAAAAGCTCATATTATTTATTCGGGGGAAGGCTATATCAGGGGCTCCAATCATTAGGGGAATCAGTCAGTTTCCAAATCCTCCAATCATAATTGGTATTACTATAAAGAAAATTATTACGAAGGCATGGGCCGTGACGATCACATTGTAGATCTGATCGTCCCCTAGGAGTGCGCCAGGTTGGCTCAGTTCAGCTCGAATAAGAAGGCTAAGAGCTGTGCCTACTATTCCAGCTCAGGCGCCGAATACTAAATAGAGGGTGCCAATGTCTTTATGGTTGGTTGAGAATAGTCAACGTGTAGTTGCCACAGGTAGGATGGCTGAGGTTTAAGCGGTGGATTGTAGCCCCACATACAGAGGTTTAAGTCCTCTTCTTACCAAGTCTTGAGGTGTATTTACATGTCGGATTGCAAATCCGAAGTAGTCAATTAGCGTTGACCGGGGCTTTCTTACCCCGCCTCCCCCCGGATTAGGCGGGGTAAGAAGTAGACGGATGCTCGCTGGATTGGGCGCTTAGCTGTTAACTAAGATTTTGTAGGATCGAGGCCTGCCTGTCTAGAAAGGCTTTAGCTTAATTAAAGTGTCTGCTTTGCATGCAGGTGATGTGGGGTAGTGTCCCGCAAGTCTTAGTCAGGGCCTGGGGGTATTCCACTCCCCCTTAGGGCTTTGAAGGCCCTTGGTCTATTAACTAACCTAAGTCCCTAGAACATTACTAGGGCGAAAACAGTGGGTGTTAGGGGTAAAAGAAGTATTGTGGCTGCAATTGATGCTGCTAGGGGGAGTGTAAGTTGTGAGGTGGGGAGTCGTCAAGGAGTTATTCCTGCAACGTTGTTTGGGGATGCAGTAAGTGTTATGGCATAGGAGAGGCGGAGGTAGAAGTATAGGCTTAGTAGTGCACTCAGAGCGGCGATTGTGGCAATAAGTGGCAGGTCTTGCTTAGCTAGCTCAAGGAGAATGAGCCATTTTGGTACAAAACCAGTCAAAGGGGGGAGTCCTCCTAGGGATAGGTGCACTAGGGGTGTCAGGGTTGCGATAAATGGGGTTTTTGCCCATGATGTGGAAAGAGCATTTATGGTTGTTGCATCGTTTAGTTTAAATACAAGGAATGTTGAAAATGTCATAATAAAGTACATTAGTAGAGTTAGCAGGGTCAGGGAGGGCGAAAATTGCAGTACTAGGATTATTCAACCCAGATGGGCAATCGAGGAGTAGGCTAAGATTTTTCGGAGCTGGGTTTGGTTGAGCCCTCCTCAGCCCCCAATTAGAGTAGATGCTATTCCAAGAATGATGAGGATAGTTGAGTTTGAGGGGTGGAGTTGGAGTAACAAGGCAAAGGGTGCAAGTTTTTGTCAGGTGGAGAGAATGAGGCCTGTTGTAAGGTTTAGTCCCTGTAAGACTTCTGGAAGTCACGAGTGGACTGGTGCCAGTCCGATTTTCAAGGCAAGGGCTATGGTGATCATCGTTAGTGGAATGGGGTGATTTATTTGTAAAATGTCCCACTGCCCGGTGAGTCAAGCATTTGTTGTACTTGCAAACAGAAGTATTGCTGCTGCGGCAGCTTGGGTTAAAAAATACTTGGTAGTTGCCTCTACTGCTCGTGGGTGGTGGTGTTGGGCTATCAGTGGAATGATGGCCAGTGTATTTATTTCAAGGCCTATTCAGGCTAGTAGCCAGTGGGAGCTTGCGAATGTAATTGTGGTCCCCAAGCCTAGGCCAAGTAGGAGGGTAGCTGTAATATAGGGGTTCATTAGTGAGGGTTGGAGTTTAACCAACATTTTTGGGGTATGGGCCCAAGAGCTTATTTAGCTGACCTAACTAGGAAGTGGTGTAGTGGAAGCACTAAGAGTTTTGATCTCTTCAGGTAGGGTTCGAGCCCCTTCTTTCTAAGGAGATGGGAGGACTTTAACCTCCATGTTTCACTCTATCAAAGTGGCCCTATGGCTTCAGGCACAGCTCCGTTATACTTGGGGTGGTAGTCCAGCGAAGGCGATTGGTAGTGCAAGGTGTCAAATGATTAGGGCTAGGGTAATAGGGAGAAAATTTTTTCAGATGAGGTGCATTAGTTGGTCATATCGAAACCGAGGGTAGGAGGCCCGTACTCAAAGGAAAAGTAAAGACAGGAAGGCGGCTTTTGTCATTAGGTTGATTGCAGTAAGTTCGGGGAATGCCGGGATGTGGGATGCTCCGAGGAATAGGGCGGCTGAAAGAGTATTCATTAAAAGAATGTTAGCGTATTCGGCAAGAAAAAATAGGGCAAAAGGGCCTCCTGCGTACTCAACGTTAAACCCAGAGACTAGTTCGGACTCTCCCTCTGTCAGGTCGAAGGGGGCTCGGTTGGTTTCCGCCAGGGTTGAAATATATCATATTGCTGCTAGGGGTCAGGCTGGGAGAATTAGTCAAACACTTTCTTGTGTGGTATTAAAGGTTTGTAGGGTAAATCCTCCGGTAAAAATAATAATGTTTAGGAGAATTAGCCCTAGGCTCACTTCATAGGAAATGGTCTGAGCAACTGCTCGTAGAGCCCCAATTAAGGCGTATTTTGAATTGGATGCTCAGCCTGAGCCAAGGATTGAGTAGACTGCAAGGCTAGAGATAGCAAGAACAAAGAGTACCCCAAGGTTTAGGTCCGTGACGGGGTAGGGGAGGGGTATTGGAGTTCACAGTAATAGGGCCAGGGAAAGGGCTAGTATAGGTGCGAGGAGAAAGAGCACGGGGGATGAGGTCGATGGTCGAACAGGCTCTTTAATAAATAGTTTTACCCCGTCTGCAATGGGTTGAAGAAGCCCGTAGGGCCCAACGATGTTAGGGCCTTTTCGTATCTGTATATACCCTAAAACTTTTCGTTCAATGAGGGTGAGGAATGCTACGGCCAATAAAATTGGGACAATGTATGTCAGGGGATTAATAATATGGGTGGTGAGGAAAGATAACATTGTTAGGAAGAGGACTTGAACCTCTGTTGAAAGGGCTTAGACCTTTTGCATTTACCGGGCTCTGCCATCTTAACATGCCATGATCTTGGGCTTGGATTTATGCCCTTTTGCTTTTTTAGTTGGTCTCATCAGGTAGGGGTGAGGCGTACTTTAAGTATTGGCCTCTCCTTCTCGGTCCTTTCGTACTAGAGAAGAGCATATCATAGATAGAAACTGACCTGGATTACTCCGGTCTGAACTCAGATCACGTAGGACTTTAATCGTTGAACAAACGAACCCTTAATAGCGGCTGCACCATTGGGATGTCCTGATCCAACATCGAGGTCGTAAACCCTCTTGGCGATAGGGTCTCTGTAAGAGGATTGCGCTGTTATCCCTAGGGTAACTCGGTCCGTTGATCGGCTTTGCCGGATCTAGTTGGTCAGAAGTTCTGCTTCTTAGAGCGGTGGCTCTTGGTTCTGGAAACAATGTTTCCGGTCCGCATGGGGGTTATTTATTTTCCCAGGGTCGCCCCAACCAAAGACATTAGGACAGGGTCATATTTAGTTCGTTCCTGTGTTTAGGGTGTTTTGACGTAAGCTGTCTTAGTGTCTAAAGCTCCATAGGGTCTTCTCGTCTTATGTTTTTATCCCCGCTTCTGCACGGGGAGATCAATTTCATTGGCCTAAGAAAGGAGACAGTTAAGCCCTCGTGATGCCATTCATACAGGTCTCCATTTAAAAGACAAGTGATTGCGCTACCTTTGCACGGTCAAAATACCGCGGCCGTTAAACATATAGTCACCGGGCAGGCGTTACCTCTTATTCGTTAATTTTGCAAGAGGCAATGTTTTTGGTAAACAGTCGAGGCTTTAGGTGTTTGCCGAGTTCCTTCTTTCTTTTTTAGCCTTTCCCTTTAGGCACGCCAGTGTGGGGTCAACGGTTGTGTTACTGGAGGTTTTTCTAGGTTGTGTTAATAATTTTCCAGTGCCCTCTGCTTATTGGGGCCGTTAATTTTCGGTGGGGGTTCGTTCCGATGTACACTTGCGCTGTGGAGAGGGCCTTAAGCCCTCTTATTACTCATATTAGCAGGATTGCTCCCATGGATAGGCATGGGATAGCTTGGTATAATTAGGGGTTGAGATTTTGTTATCAGAATTGTAGGATTAGGGTTTTAAGTATCTAAGCTTGAACGCTTTTCGTAAAGGATGGCTGCTTTTAAGCCCACCTAGAGAAATACCTTATTTTTTGTGATCTGTAGCCTCCTGGGAAGGTTGTGTCCTTTTTCAAAGGGGCTGTACCCCCCTTGACTAACTCTTCTTGTTTCTTAAGTGACGGGTGATGGATAAGTGCCCAGGGGAGGGAAGAATCAAGAAGGCTGAACTTCTATCCATTTTCCAAGCAACCAGCTATAACTAAGTTCGATAGGTCTGTCACCGCTACTCGAAGATCTTCCCACTCTTTTGCCACAGAGAAGGGTGCGCCCTTACTATAGGCTGTCCTGAAGTAGCTCACTTAGTTTCGGGGTTTTAAACTAAAGTACTCTTTGCTTAAATTTTGCTGGCTAAATCATGATGCAAAAGGTACGAGGGCTAGCCTCTGCTTCTTCAGGTTTTTACGAATTATTTCATTTCTCTTTCAGCTTTCCCTTGCGGTACTTTCTTTATTGCGCCGATGTCTCTTTTCTATCTCCTATACTTGGAGGGAAAAATGGTTTGTTTATAAAGTGGTTGGTGCTTTAGGGTTTATTTATAATGTTAAGTTTATTTTAGGGGGTAGGGCAAGCTTTAAGACTTCAGGGCAATCCGGGTTGCACGGATGTCTTCTCAGTGTAAGGGAGATGCTATACGTTATTTAGCTATGCTCTGAGTTTTTCCAAGCGCACCTTCCGGTACGCTTACCATGTTACGACTTGCCTCCCCTTAGCGGATTTTGCTTATTAGTAATGTGTTTCTGTTAGCTCGGAGAGAGTGACGGGCGGTGTGTGCGCGCTTTAGGGCCGGTTTCAGTAGAGCACTCTACTCTCTACTTACTACTAAATCCTCCTTCAGATATTTTATTTCAGGTTATCATCCGTATTCATTATCGGTTATTGAATGTAGCCCATTTCTTCCCTTCTCATTCGCTACACCTCGACCTGGCGTTTTGGGCTGTGCCAATTGTGCATACTACGGGTTCCTCACAGAGTAGGCTGACGACGGCGGTATATAGGCGGATTTAACAAGAAGAGGTGAGGTTTAACGGGGAGTATCGGTTATAGAACAGGCTCCTCTAGGGGGGTCTAAAGCACCGCCAAGTCCTTTGGGTTTTAAGCTTATGCTCGTAGTACCCGGGCGGATAAATTAAGTACGGTTTTATCGATGTTTAGGGCTAAGCATAGTGGGGTATCTAATCCCAGTTTGTATCATAGCTTACGTGGGTTCAGGTAATTAAAGCCACTTTCGTGGTAGGGCCTCAGTGCTTTCATGTGCGTATAACAGCTTTGAAGTCGTTTGGCTTTAGTTTTCTTATCTCTTAACCACTCTTTACGCCGACGACCATCGACTTGGGTCTCTCGTATAACCGCGGTGGCTGGCACGAGATTTACCGGCCCTGTAAACATTAACTAAGTCAAGTTTTCACTCATAGCTTAATATTTGTCACTGCTGAATTCCCTTGAGGGCGTGGCATAGCAAGGCGTCGTGGGCTAGTAGGTTGAGCCTGATACCAGCTCCATGTCTCCATTCAGGAGGGGCTGGGCATCCTCACTGGGGCGCGGATACTCGCATGTGTAAGTTTAGTTAAAGTTGATGGCAAAGTCAGGACCAAACCTTTGTGCTTTCGGAGCTTTCTAGGGCCCATCTTAACATCTTCAGTGTTATGCTTTACTTAAGCTACGCTAGC